ATCACATTGTTACATTATATATAGAGAAATTATCACAACAACTCTATGGAAAAAATATGCATCGGCCCTCGTTTTAGGGGTTTTTCGAGACAAGCCATGTATATTAAGGGGGAGGGGGGTTTTTACCGAAAAAACCTTTTTTTTTTAAAAAATTCGATTTTCTTTTCCAAACCCGGGGTGAACCTAATAATANAAATAATTTATGCCAGATAAAATGAANAATGTATTANAATAATGAAATGCATTGTACACGCACTATTATAGGAGGTTTCTTTCCGAGAGGGTTAATGACAGTGTTTTTTTTACTCGTTTGCTGCATTAATCAAAAAAACCAAACTGGTCCTACATGACCTGCTATTTTCTATCCCTTTCAGTAATGGTGAGTTTGACAATCTAATCTCCTGAATGATAAGTAATGAGATATGATAAGAAAAGTGTCGAGGATAGCTCAAGTTTACCTTAATGAACCAGATGAGCCCTTCCGGGGAATAGCGATTTGCTTCATACCGAACTAAAAAAACAGGGCGGAAGATAAATCTTGAGACGATCAAGGATAAATATGCCATTAAAGGGAACTAGAGGACTAGCATTTTTGATACGATCAAGGATTATATGAACCCCAACCATAATCAAATGTCAGGTTTGATCAATAGTTGGGGATAAAACAGTAATGTGCCACAAACCGTACAATTTTTTTCATTTAGTAGGTTAATGGGGGTTTCTTACCAACGGCATTAAATAATACCATGTAAAGTAGGGTTAAGTGAAAAATATTATGCTATGAAATTACTGATTATAGGTAAATGAGGGTTAAATAATTTAATGTAATGAAATAGCTGATAGTAGATTAATGTGGATTATACATAGTATGTAATAGTATAGGGGAATATCGATTAATGAGTATTAAGCATAGTATATGTTATATAGTAGTATAATATCTGTTATAGTTACTATGGAATGAGGGTATTATGTGGTATATTAAGGTATGTGGGCCATATCATTAATATGTCACTCTAGCGTACAAAAACTGTCTTTTTTTAATTTGACATTTGCACGCTATAATAGCAATCAGGGGGCAGTTTAGGCAGAATCTTGGCTTTGGGAGCCAAGGGCAGGAGTTTAACCCTCCTTCCCCTGATATGTTTTGGGAGGGGCTTGCACCCTCGGTCTTCGACTTACAAGGTCGACGCTTTTTAGTTAAGCTACCAAAACTAGTTTAGGCTGAGGATTTTGTTTTCGTATCAGCCGGTAAATGGAATGATAATGAGAAATAAGGAAAAGTAGGAGATTGAGGCAATTTGTCCTACTGTGATAAATGGTTGTTCTACTGGTTGTCCTCCGATTCAAGTTAGAATAATTGAGTTAGCTACGAGAAGTCAGAAGAAGATTTGTGTTAGGGGTCGAAAGGTGGCACTTCGTTGTTNGGAGGTGTGAAGGAGGGGGACTAGTATGAGGATAAAGATAGAGAATAGGAGAGCTAGGACTCCTCCTAGTTTGTTGGGAATAGAGCGTAGGATTGCATAAGCAAATAAGAAGTATCATTCGGGTTTGATATGGGGTGGGGTAACGAGTGGGTTTGCTGGGATAAAGTTTTCAGCGTCTCCTAACAGGTTGGGTATGAATAGGGCTAATGCGGCTAAGGAGAGAATTATGGCGAAGAAGCCAAGTAGGTCTTTGTAAGAGAAGTATGGGTGGAATGAGATTTTGTCTGCATCTGAGTTAATACCTAGGGGGTTGTTAGAGCCTGTTTCATGAAGGAATAGAAGGTGAATAATTGTTAGGGCTAAGATTAGGAATGGGAGTAGAAAGTGGAAGGCAAAGAAGCGTGTGAGGGTGGCGTTATCTACTGAGAAACCCCCTCAGATTCATTGTACTAGTATGTCTCCGATATAGGGAAATGCGGATAAGAGGTTGGTAATAACTGTAGCTCCTCAGAAGGATATTTGGCCCCATGGTAGAACGTAGCCGACAAAGGCTGTTGCTATTAATAGGAAAAGAAGGATTACACCGATGTTTCATGTTTCTTTATAAAGATAAGAGCCATAGTATAGTCCTCGAGCAATATGGAGATAGACGCAAATGAAAAATAGTGAGGCTCCGTTGGCATGAATATTACGGATGAGTCAGCCATAGTTAACATCACGGCAGATGTGGATAACTGAGGAGAAAGCTATAGAAATGTCCGCGGTGTAGTGTATAGCTAGGAAAAGTCCTGTGAGGATTTGGATAATTAAACATAGTCCTAGGAGTGAACCAAAGTTTCATCATAATGAAATGTTAGATGGGGCAGGTAGGTCAACTAGGGCGTGGTTTATAATTTTTAAGAGTGGATGGGTTTTTCGAATGTTAGTAGCCATTGGTTCTTATAGTTGAATAAACAACGATAGTTTTTCAAGTTATTAGTCTTGGTTAAAGTCCAGGTAAGAATAATGATATATTTTATGTTTGTGATAATGATTGGTTTGATTTTAGGTTTAATGGGTGTAGCATCTAATCCTTCTCCTTATTATGCTGCTTTGGGTTTAGTAATTGCTGCAGGGGTTGGGTGTGGTTTGTTAGTGGGATATGGTGGATCTTTTATGTCGTTGATTTTATTTTTAATTTATTTGGGAGGGATGTTGGTAGTTTTTGCTTATACTGCGGCTCTTGCTGCAGAGCCTTATCCGGAAGCATGGGGAGATTGGTCGGTGTTATTATATATTGGGTTTTATTTAGTGGGGCTTTTTGTAGTTGGTAAATATCTTATGGTTGAGGGGTGAGGTTTACATTGAACTGGAGTGGAGGAGGTAAATGGTTTGGATATAGTACGGGGAGATTTTTGGGGTGTTGCTTTATTGTATTCTGATGGGGGTTGGATGTTAGTTTTAGGGGGTTGGGTGTTGTTATTAACTTTATTTGTGGTGTTGGAATTAACTCGGGGTTTATCTTGAGGTGCTTTGCGGGTAATTAGGTGGAAATGATTAGAGTGATTAGGGTTAGTGTTAGGAAGAGGAGTGTTAGATAGGTTTTAANGAGGCCTTGTTGGGGTTTAGTGGATAGTTTGATGAAGGGTGTTTGTTGGATGAGATTACTTTTAGGGCCAATTTTTTCATTTCAAGTTAGGTCAATTAGGTGTGTTGAGATGTGTTGGGCTCAGTTTAGGCTGGATTTTGGGAGAAGTCGGTGGATGATGGGGGGAAAATAACCTAGTATGTTGGAGAAATGATGAGGGTGAAGTATGGGGTTAATTTTGAAATGAGAGTTAGTAAGGTTAGTAAGTTCGAGAGCTAGGAGGAGGCCTGTAATTGTAACTAAGAGGGCAGATAATTTGAGTAAGGGGGATATAGTTATGATTTGGGTTTTTGTTGGGGTAAGATTAAGGGTGATAATTAGTCCGGCAATAATGCTTCCATAAGCAAGACGTTTGATGGGGTTAATTACTGATAGGTTGTTTTCATTGATTGGAGAGAATGTATTAAATCGAGGGTAATTTATTAATGTAAAGAAGATAAGGCGGAGGCTATAGATGGCTGTGAAGGATGTTGCTACGAGGGTTAGGATTAGGGCTCAGGCGTTTAAGTGGGAAGTGTTTATAGATTCAATGATGGCGTCTTTTGAGAAGAAGCCTGATAGGAATGGTATACCTGTGAGGGCTAAGCTGCCAATTGTTAAGGAGGTTGAGGTAAATGGCAGGAGTTTATGGAGGCCTCCTATTTTTCGGATATCTTGTTCGTCGTTGAGGCTATGGATGATTGATCCGGAGCAGAGAAAGAGTATTGCTTTAAAGAAGGCGTGGGTGCAAATGTGAAGGAAGGCTAGTTGGGGTTGGTTGAGGCCGATAGTAACTATTATCAGTCCTAGTTGACTTGATGTTGAGAAAGCAATGATTTTTTTGATATCATTTTGAGTTAAAGCACATGCAGCTGTGAAAAGAGTGGTAAGTGCTCCTAGACACAGGCAGGTTGTTAGGATTAATTTGTTGTCTTGAATAAGAGGGTGGAGGCGGATTAGGAGAAAGATACCTGCTACAACTATTGTACTTGAATGGAGTAATGCTGATACTGGTGTAGGACCTTCTATGGCTGAAGGTAGTCAAGGATGTAGGCCAAATTGTGCTGATTTTCCAGCTGCAGCTAGTACGAGACCGAGGAGTGGAAGAGTTAGGTCTTTGTTTTTTGATAGGATAAAGAGTTGGTGGATTTCTCATGAGTTGAGGTTAGTAGCTAATCAGGCTATGCTTAAAATTAATCCGATATCACCAATTCGGTTGTAGATAACAGCTTGTAGTGCTGCTGTATTAGCGTCTGTTCGGCTATATCATCAACCAATGAGTAGGAAGGATATGATTCCAACTCCTTCTCAGCCAATGAATAATTGGAATATGTTGTTGGCGGTAACTAGAATAATTATTGAGATTAGGAATAGTAGGAGGTATTTAAAGAAACGGTTAATGTTAGGGTCGGAATGTATGTATCAGAGAGCAAATTCGAGAATAGATCAAGTGACATATAGGGCTACGGGTGTAAAAATAATTGAGTATAGGTCAAATTTAAAGCTTATGTTGATGTCGAATGGGCCTATGTTTATTCAATTTCAGTTAGTAGTAATTGATTCTAAGCTTTGGTCGAGAAAAATAAATAAAGGAATTAGGCTAATGAAGAAGGAGATTTTTACGGCAGTTTTTACGTATAGAGCTAGTGAGTTTGGCTTAGTNNCTTTAGGTGAGAGAGAGGAAATTAGTGGGAGGGAAAGAATAATGAAAATTAAGAGAAAGGATGAGTTAAAGATAATGTTCATAGTTCTTGCTTGGAGTTGCACCAAGAGTTTTTGGTTCCTAAGACCAATAGATTACTATTATCTTTCAAGAGCCGAGTGAGTCATGGGTTCGAACCATGATAAGAAGAATTAGCAGATCTTCGTGTCCCAGACCTCTCTCGGTAGATAAAAAGGTTTTAACTTTTGTCTTTAGAACCACAATCTAATGTTTTAATTAAACTATAAATACAGAATGTTCAGCCTCAAATAAGTTCTGGTTTAAGGATTAGTAATAGTACGGGTATGATGTGGAGGCTGAGGAGGAGATGTTCTCGTGTGTAGGATGGATTGAGTGAGAGGAGGTGATTAGATGTCATTCCTCGTTGGGTTATGAGGAATATGTAGAGGGAGTAAGATGCTGTGATTAGTACTCCGGAGCCTGTAAGGATTAAGGTTCAATTAGATCAGTTGAATAGTGATGAGATAATAAAAAGTTCTCCTATGAGGTTGGGAGATGGAGGTAAAGCAAGGTTGGCAAGATTAGCGAGGAGTCATCAGGTTGCTATAAGTGGGAGGATAATTTGAATTCCTCGACCTAAGAGGAGAGTTCGGCTGTGGATACGTTCGTAGTTGGTGTTGGCTAAGCAGAATAAAGCTGATGAGATCAGGCCATGGGCGATTATTAGTGTTGTTGCTCCTGCGAAACTTCATGGAGTTTGGATGAGGATGGCTGCTGCGACAAGACCTATATGGCTAACTGAGGAATAAGCAATAAGGGATTTTAGATCTGTTTGTCGTAAGCAGATGGAGCTAGTTATTACGACACCTCAGATAGCTAAGATTAGAAATGGGTAAGCTATTTCTTTGGTGAGGGGGTTAAGTATAATAATAATTCGTATTATTCCGTAACCTCCTAATTTTAATAATACGGCAGCTAGAATTATAGAGCCAGCGATTGGAGCTTCAACGTGGGCTTTTGGTAGTCAAAGATGGACTCCATAGAGTGGTATTTTGACAAGAAAGGCAATAATGCAAGCAGTTCATCAGAGTTTGTCTGTTCATGAATGAAGGTTAGTGAGTTGAGAATGTTGAATAATTAGTATTGAGAGGGTGCCAAGGTTGTTTTGTATAGATAGTAGGGCGATAAGTAAGGGGAGAGATCCGATTAGAGTGTAGAATAGGAAGTAAGTTCCTGCATTTAGGCGTTCTGTTTGGTTACCTCATCGTGTAATAATAATAAGTGTTGGGATGAGTGTGGCTTCAAATATAATGTAAAATAAGATTATTTCTGTTGCAGAGAAAGCTATGATGAGGAAGAATTGTAAAGAGATTAAGAGGGAAATATATGTTCGTTGTCGGGTTAAGGGTTCTGGGGAAATGTGATTTTGGCTAGCTAGGATTATTAGTGGTAAGAGTCAGCATGTGAGGATAAGTAATGGGGTAGATAAAGGGTCAATAGCTAAGTATTGATTAGAGAAATCTCAACCTACATCTATATTTCATTTAAATCAGAATAGGCTAATAGTAGCAATAAGAAGGCTATGTATGGAGGTAGTGGTTCATAATCATTTTTTGTGGGAGAGTCAGGTAGTAGGAAATAGTATAATTGTTGGGATTAAGATTTTTAGCATTGGAGAAGGTTAAGATTTTGTAGTTTGTCAGAGCCATGTGAGCGGGAGGTAGCAACTAGGATGGCTAGTCCTGCACTAGCTTCACAAGCGGAAAATGTTAAAAGGATTATAGGAATGATGGAGCTAGAGGTGGAATTTAATGTTATGGATCAAATAGCAGTGGCAATGAAAAGGGTAAGTATTATGCCTTCAAGGCATAAAAGGGCGGATAAGAGATGTGAGCGATTAAATGCGAGACCTATTAAGCCTAGAATGAATGCTGAGGTAAAACTAAAATATATAGGGGACATAAGATGTTTATGGATTTTCACCATAATTTACTAAGCCGAAATTAGTGGTCTTAGTTTGGACTAAACATCTATTCTGCTCATTCAAGTCCTCCTTGGAATCACTCATAGATGAGACCTAAGGTAAGTAAAATTAGAATAATTGCTGCTCAAAATAATGTGGAAAGAGGTGTTGGTAGTTGATTTCCTCAAGGAAGTGGTAGTAATAGGGCAATTTCTAGGTCGAAAAGAAGAAATAGGATTGCTACTAAGAAGAAGCGTAGTGAGAAGGGAAGGCGGGCACTTCCTAGGGGGTCAAAACCACATTCATAGGGGGATAATTTTTCATTATCTGGATTTAATAATGGTAACCAAAATGCAATTAAAGCGAGGATTAGGGAAATCAGGGCCGTGGCCGCGACAGACGACATGATGAGGTTCATTACTTTTCCTTGGGTTTTAACCAAGATTAAGTAATTGGAAATCACTTGTACTAATTTATACTAGAAAAGCAATTATGAGCCTCATCAATAGATGGATACATAAAGAAATAATCACACTACATCTACAAAATGTCAGTATCATGCTGCGGCTTCGAAACCGAAGTGATGTTCTGATGTAAAGTGATATTGGATTTGTCGTATAAGACAAACTGCTAAGAATGTTGAACCAATAATAACATGTAGACCATGGAATCCTGTGGCGACGTAAAATGTGTTCGTAGATTCCATCAGCAATAGTGAAAGATGCTTCGTGGTATTCTATAGCTTGGAGAGATGTAAAATAAACTCCTAGAATGATGGTTAAAGTAAGGGCTTGGATTGCTTCTTTTCGATTACCTTCTATTAAACTATGGTGGGCTCAAGTTACGGTTACTCCTGAAGCTAGAAGAACTGCGGTATTTAAGAGTGGAACTTCAAATGGGTCTAGAGGATTAATTCCTGTTGGTGGTCAACATCCACCTAATTCAGGAGTGGGTGCGAGGCTGGAGTGGTAGAAGGCTCAGAAAAAGCCTAGGAAGAAGAAAACTTCTGATGTAATGAATAGGATTATTCCATAGCGAAGGCCTTTTTGTACAGGAGGAGTGTGGTGACCTTGGAATGTCCCTTCTCGAATAACATCGCGTCATCATTGAATTATTGTTAGGAGAAGGAGAGTTAATCCTAGATAAAGGAGAAGAAGTGAGTGGAAGTGAAATCAGATGGCTAAACCTGATGTTATAAGAAGGGCAGCGGTAGCTCCTGTTAGAGGTCATGGGCTTGGGTCAACTATATGATATGCATGTGCTTGGTGAGCCATTATACATTTTCTTGTAAATATAAACTTAATAGGAGGACGAATACGTATGCTTGAATTATTGCTACAGCTACTTCTAGAATTGTTAATAAAAATAGAATTATGGAAGTTAGTAGGGCTACAGTTGGTATAATAGTTAGGAGAACGAATGCTGCGGTGGCGATTAGTTGTATTAGTAGGTGACCGGCTGTTAAGTTAGCAGTTAATCGGACTCCTAAAGCTAATGGTCGAATAAATAGGCTAATGGTTTCAATAATAATAAGGATAGGGATTAAAGGAGTTGGCGTTCCTTCTGGGAGAAGGTGACCTAGTGTAATTGTAGGTTGGTTTAGTATACCAATTAATACAGTTGTAAGTCATAGTGGGAGAGCGAATGCTATATTTAAAGAAAGTTGTGTTGTGGGAGTAAATGTGTAAGGGAGGAGACCTAAGAGGTTAATAGTGATTAGGAATAATATTAAGGCTGTGAGTAATATGGCTCATTTATGTCCTCCGAGGTTAATTGGTTGTATAAGTTGATAAATAAAACGATTGATGAATCAGGCTTGAAGGGTAATTAATCGATTGTTTAATCATCGATTAGTTGGGGTTGGAAAGGTAAGTCATGGGATTAGAATTGCTAGGGCGATGAGAGGAATTCCGATGAATGATGGGCTTAAGAATTGGTCAAAGAAGCTTATAATCATGGTCAATTTCAAGGATTAGGTTTGGGTTTTTCAGTACTTTTTAGGGTAGGATTATTGTTAAATAAGTGATTTATAATTTTGTTTGGTAGGATGGTGAGAAAGATAATTCATGAAAATAATAAGATTAAAAATCATGGGTTGGGATTTAATTGAGGCATGTCATTAAGGGTGGTTGGGAGTCACCAATGTTTAGCTTAAAAGGCTAATGCTAGGCCCAGTTTAGCTTCTTAATGAGGCTTCTTCTAGCATTGATGAAGATCAGGCTTCAAAGTGTTCTAAAGGAACTGCTTCTACTACGATAGGTATAAAACTGTGGTTAGCGCCGCAGATTTCTGAACATTGACCATAGTAGATGCCAGGACGTGAGACGATGAAGGCAGTTTGATTAAGTCGTCCTGGGACGGCATCTATTTTTACACCTAAAGCTGGGACGGTCCATGAATGTAGAACATCTTCTGCTGATACTAATACTCGAATAGGTGATTCTATAGGAACTACTATACGATGATCTGTTTCTAATAAGCGAAATTGGCCTGGAGTTAAATCTTGAGTTTGAATTATATAAGAGTCAAATCCTAGGTCTTCGTAATCTGTATATTCGTAACTTCAGTATCATTGATGGCCCATAGCTTTAATAGTTAGATGCGGGTCATTAATTTCATCTATGAGATATAAAATTCGTAATGATGGGAGAGCAATTATGATAAGAATAATAGCGGGTAAGATGGTTCAAACGATTTCGATTTCTTGGGAATCGAGAATATATTTGTTTGTAAGTTTAGTTGTAACTATTGCTGTAATGATGTAGAGGACTAGGGTACTAATTAAGAATACAATTATTAATGTGTGGTCGTGAAAATGAATGAGTTCTTCCATAACTGGGGAGGCTGCATCTTGAAATCCTAATTGTGAAGGGTGTGCCATTGTAAATTAAGATACGTGAGGGTTTAACTCACAATTTTACCCCGACAAGGTAGTGTAATATATTTTACTAGTATCTTATAAAGAAAGTGACAGAGTGGTAATGTGGCTGGCTTGAAACCAGTATATGGAGGTTCAATTCCTTCCTTTCTTGTTAAAAAGAGGGTCGTTGGACTTGAACGAATGCTGGTTCTTCATAGGTATNATAAGGAGGAGGACAACCATGTAATCATTCTACATTTGTATGTGGGAGTTCAACGGATAATACTTCTCGTTTTGAGGCGAATGCTTCTCAAATGATAAATAGTAGTATGATTACAGCGACAAGAGAAATTAGTGAGCCAATTGATGAAATTGCGTTTCATAGGGTGTATGCGTCTGGGTAGTCTGAGTATCGTCGTGGTATACCTGCAAGACCTAGGAAATGTTGGGGGAAGAAAGTTAGATTTACTCCAATAAATATAACTGTAAATTGAATTTTTGTCCAGGTTTGATGGAGGGTAAAGCCAGAAATTAAAGGGAATCAGTGAATAAGGCCTGCCATGATGGCAAATACTGCTCCTATTGAAAGGACATAGTGGAAATGGGCTACTACATAGTAAGTGTCATGGAGAACAATGTCTAATGAGGAATTAGCTAATACAATTCCTGTTAGACCACCTACTGTAAAGAGGAAAATAAATCCTAGAGCTCAGAGCAGAGGAGTATCTCATTTAATGGATCCTCCATGGAGAGTTGCTAATCANNTAAAAACTTTAACACCTGTAGGAATGGCGATAATTATTGTTGCAGAGGTGAAATAAGCTCGAGTGTCTACGTCTATTCCTACTGTAAACATATGATGGGCTCATACAATGAAACCAAGTAGGCCAATTGCTATTATTGCTCAAACTATACCCATATATCCAAATGGTTCTTTTTTACCTGAATAATAAGCTACTACGTGTGAGATTATTCCGAAACCAGGTAGGATTAAAATATAAACTTCAGGATGGCCGAAAAATCAAAATAAATGTTGATAAAGGATAGGGTCTCCTCCACCTGCAGGGTCGAAGAATGTAGTATTGAGATTACGGTCTGTGAGTAATATTGTAATTCCTGCTGCAAGAACTGGAAGTGAAAGAAGAAGAAGAATAGTAGTTACAAGGATAGATCAAACAAATAATGGTGTTTGATATTGAGAAATGGCTGGTGGTTTTATGTTAATAATAGTTGTGATGAAATTGATTGAAGCTAAGATTGATGAAACACCAGCTAAGTGAAGAGAGAAAATAGCCAAATCAACAGATGGCCCAGCATGGGCTAGGTTGCTAGCCAGTGGAGGGTAGACTGTTCAACCAGTACCTGCTCCGGCTTCTACTCCAGCGGAAGCAAGGAGAAGAAGAAATGATGGTGGAAGGAGTCAAAAACTTATATTATTTATTCGTGGAAAGGCTATATCTGGTGCTCCAATTATTAAGGGAACTAATCAATTTCCGAAACCACCAATTATAATTGGCATAACTATAAAAAAGATTATTACAAAAGCGTGGGCAGTTACGATTACATTATAAATCTGATCATCCCCTAAAAGAGATCCAGGTTGTCCGAGTTCAGCTCGGATTAGAAGACTTAGGGCTGTTCCAACTATACCTGCTCATGCACCAAAAATTAGGTAAAGGGTGCCAATGTCTTTGTGGTTAGTGGAAAATAGTCAACGATTGATTGCCACAGGTAAGATGGCTGAGAATAAGCGGCGGATTGTAGCTCCGTTTATAGAGGTCAGAATCCTCTTCTTATCAAAGCCTTGAAGTAGCTGTTTACGTTGGATTGCAAATCCAAAGACGGAGGTTAGTTCCCTCCCGGGGCTTTCTCCCGCCTTTGTTTTAGGCGGCGGGAGAAAGCTTAGATAGAAGTTCGCTGGTTTAAACGCTTAGCTGTTAACTAAGATTTTGTGGGATCGAGGCCTGCCTGTCTAGAAGGTTTTAGCTTAATAAAAGCATCTGAGTTGCATTCAGAGGATGTGAGATAGAGTCTTGCAAATCTTAGCAGAAATTAGAGGATTTTCACTTCTACTTAAAGCTTTGAAGGCTTTTGGTCTGTTGTTAACCTAAATTTCTATGAGATGAGTATAAAGATTATAGGTGTTAGGGGGAGAAGGAGGATGGATAGGGTTGCTGGGATTAATAAAGTAAGGGTTGAGTGGTTGGATTTTGTTCGTCAGGAAGATGATATATTAGTTGGGTTTGGGTTTATGGTTAGTGTTGTAGCATAACATAAACGTAAGTAAAAGAATAGACTGAGGAGGGCTATAAGGGCTATGATAGTAGCTGGGATAAATAGGCTTTGTTTTGTTAATTCTTGGAGAATTAGTCATTTGGGTATAAATCCAGAGAGTGGGGGTAGTCCTCCTAGGGAAAGGAGGGTTAGTAAGGCGATGGTAGATAAGAGGGGGGATTTGGTTGATGATGAAGCGATAGAGTTGATTTTGGTTGAGTTGAAGGTTTTAAATAGGAGGAAGGTTGTAAGTGTTATGATGATGTATAGGATGAGATTAAGTAGAGTTAGGTTGGGGGCGTAATGTAGGATTGTAATTATTCATCCGAGGTTAGCGATTGATGAGTAAGCTAAGATTTTTCGTAGTTGTGTTTGGTTAAGTCCTCCTCATCCTCCAATGATTGTTGATAGGATTCCGAGGGATAATAGTAAATTAGGGTTGAATAGGGGATATAGTTGAAGTAAGATAGCGAATGGAGCTAGTTTTTGTCAGGTAGATAAGATGAGTCCTGTGGTAAGGTCTAGTCCTTGGAGGACTTCGGGTAATCAGAAGTGTAATGGTGCGAGGCCAATTTTTAGGGCGAGTGCAGTTAATGCTAGTGTGGCAGAGGTTGGGTTAATTAATTCAGTTAAGCTTCATTCGCCTGAAGTTCAAGCATTTGTGATGCTAGCGAATAATAATAGGGCGGAAGCAGTTGCTTGGGTAATAAAATATTTTGTGGTAGCTTCTACTGCTCGTGGGTGATGTTGGTGTATTATTAAAGGGATAATAGCTAAGGTATTAATTTCAAGGCCTATTCATACTAGGAGTCAATGGGATCCAATAAATGTAAGGGTTGTTCCTAGGCCTAGACTTGAAATTAGGATGGTTAATACAGTAGGGTTCATTAATAAAGGAAGGATTTTAACCAACATGGTTGGGGTATGGGCCCAAAAGCTTTATTAGCTGACTTTATTTAGGGATAGTGTAATAGGAAACACAGAGGGTTTTGATCTCTCAGATATAGGTTCGAGTCCTATTTTTCTAGGAGGAAGTGGGGAGATTTTAACTCTCATTATCCACTCTATCAAAGTGGTCCTTTAATTCAGGCACACTTCCTTAGGTGATAGGGGGTAGGCTTGATATAGCAAGAGGTAGGGCTATGTGTCATAGGATAATTGCTAAGGTAAGGGGAAGGAAGTTTTTTCAAACTAGGTGTATGAGTTGGTCGTAGCGGAAGCGGGGGTAGGATGCTCGGATTCATAAGAAAATGAATGTTAGTAGGGTAGCTTTTATTATAAGGTTAAATGTTGAGATTTGTGGGAGGAGAGGATTGTAAGAGGTTCCTATGAATAGGATAACTGATAAGGTATTTATTAATAAGATGTTAGTATATTCGGCTAAGAAGAACAAGGCAAATGGTCCTCCTGCATATTCAATGTTAAATCCTGATACTAGTTCTGATTCTCCTTCTGTTAGATCAAATGGAGCTCGATTGGTTTCTGCTAGGGTTGAAATATATCATATGAGGGCTAATGGTCAGCCTGGGATTAGGAGTCAAATAGTTTCTTGGGTTAGATTAAATGTATGGAGGGTGAACCCTCCGGCAAATACGATTATTGATAGAAGGATAAGGCCTAGGCTTACTTCGTATGAAATAGTTTGGGCTACAGCACGTAATGCTCCTATTAGAGCATATTTTGAGTTAGATGCTCATCCGGATCCTAGGATGGTGTAGACGGTAAGGCTTGAGATTGCTAAAATGAATAGTAGGCCTAGATTGAGATTAATAATTGGGTGAGGGAGAGGAAGGGGTATTCATATGAGAAGAGCTAGGGTGAGAGCTATTGTGGGGGTAATTAGAAATAAAAGTGGAGAGGATATTGATGGACGAATAGGTTCTTTAATAAATAGTTTTAGGCCATCTGCAATGGGTTGGAGTAAGCCATAGGGTCCAACGATATTTGGACCTTTACGGAATTGTATATAGCCGAGAATTTTTCGTTCAATTAATGTGAGGAAGGCTGTGGCTAGGAGGATTGGGATAATATAGGCAAGAGGATTAATTAAATAGAATAAAATGGGTTGGAGCATAGTTGAGGAGAGGATTTGAACCTCTGGATTAAAGGACTTAGGTCTTTTGCATTTGCCAGGCTCTGCCACCTCAACAACCCTTTTTTTGGGCACTAGGTGATCTTTTCTTATCTATTTTAGTTTTATTCAATAGATGAAAATAGGGCGTACTGATAGCATTGGCCCTACTTTTCCGGTCCTTTCGTACTAGGAAAAGTGTATTCATAGATAGAAACTGACCTGGATTTCTCCGGTCTGAACTCAGATCACGTAGGACTGTTAATCGTTGAACAAACGAACCCTTAATAGCGGTTGCACCATTAGGATGTCCTGATCCAACATCGAGGTCGTAAACCCTTTCTTCGATAGGGACTCTGAGAAAGGATTGCGCTGTTATCCCTAGGGTAACTTGGTTCATTGATCAGGAAATCCTGGGTCATTTTTCGATAAATGTTTTATTGATTAGAATTGTCATTCTAATTTTTAAGTACTTAGTACTCAATCGATAAGGGGGATTTGTTTTTCCCCTTGGTCACCCCAACCAAAAACAGTTAAATTAGGAGTATTGTATATTTTATTTATATCCTGGGAAGTGGATTATTACATAATTAATTTATGTGTTTAAAGCTCCATAGGGTCTTCTCGTCTAATGTTATTATATTCGCTTCTGCACGAATAGATCAATTTCATTGATTAGAAAATAGAGACAGTTAAACTCTCGTGGTGCCTTTCATACAGGTCTTCATTNAAAAGACAAGTGATTACGCTACCTTTGCACGGTCAAAATACCGCGGCCGTTAAATGTTATCACAGGGCAGGCGGGACCTCTTATAGTTTATCAAGAGGCGATGTTTTTGGTAAACAGGCGGAGTTTATGTTTGCCGAGTTCCTTTATTTTCTTTTAATCTTTCCTGATAACACTCCTGTGTAGGGTCAACGAGTGGAAAAATAGGGTTTTCTAGTTGATGATTAAGTGATATAATGACCTCAGTTTGGGGTCGTTTAATTATCAGTGATTTAATTCTTTCTGATGTACACTTGTGTTAGGAGAGATTTATTCTCTTTATTACTCATTTTAGCATAAGTTCTTTTATATTTGTATAAAATAACCCAATAGGATAAAGGGGGTTGTGAGTGGATATCTAAATTAGAGGTTTAATTGTTGGATTAGAGCTGTGACGCTTACTTAGCAGGTGGCTGCTTTTAGGCCCACTGGGATAGAAACCTTAATGATTATGATCATTTCCCACCTTAAAAAGTTGTATCTTGGTTTAGAAGGGCTGTACCTCTTCTAAATAGCTATTAATTCTTATGGTTTTCTTTGACAAGTAAGTCTTATCTAGATGATGAAAAATTAATGCAGAACTAAAGTTCTTTTCTTGGGTAACCAGCTATCACTAAACTCGGTAGGCTTTTCACCGCTACTCGGAAGTCTTCCCACTCTTTTGCCACAGAGACGGGTTGGCTCTATAATGCTGCTTCGGAGTAGCTCGTTTAGTTTCGGGAAGATAGACTTAAGGTCTTTTTGCCTAGTTTTTCTAGCTAAATCATGATGCAAAAGGTACGAGATATAATCTCTGCTTTTTAGTACTTTGATGGTTTGTTTCATTTCTTTTTCAGCTTTCCCTTGCGGTACATAGGCTATTGCGCTGGGGTTATTGTTCTGTCACCCATACTAAAAGGTTAAGAATGTTTTGGTTGAGGGTTATTATGTGAATTAGATTTATAAGGTCTAGTTGAGTAGGTATGTAGGCTAGCTTTAAGGTTCAAAATGATCCGAATTGCGCGGATATCTTCTCGGTGTAAGGGAGGTGCTTTACTGATTTAGCCACATTTTGATTCCAAGTGCACTTTCCAGTACACTTACCATGTTACGACTTGCCTCCTCTTATTAGGGAAATGTATTTATGGAAGGGGAAGGTAGTTTTTGAGGAGAGTGACGGGCGGTGTGTGCTTATCCCAGAGCCGGTTTCAGAGGAGTATTCTAGTCTACTCTTACTGCTAAATCCACCTTTAGGTATGTTTTCAGTTTACCATTCGTATATTTTTGGAAAAAAATGTAGCCCATTTCTTCCCACTTCATTTGCTACACCTCGACCTGACGTTTTGGAGTTTTATTCTTTTTGCTTACTTTTAGACCTTCACAGGGTGGGCTGACGACGGCGGTATATAGACGGTAATGGCAAGAAGTGGTGAGGTTGAACGGGGAATATCGGTTATAGAACAGGCTCCTCTAGGTGGGTATGGGATACCGCCAAGTCCTTTGGGTTTTAAGCTAGCGCTTGTAGTACTCTGGCGGACAACATGGTAGGATGTTGTCTAAGTTTATGGTTGGGCATAGTAGGGTATCTAATCCTAGTTTGGGTCCCAACTGTCGTGACGTCAAGGTTTCTTAATTTATAAAGTCACTTTCGTTGTTGTTTGTTCCACTCATGAATACGTATAACAGTTTTATGAGGTCTAAACTTTAATTGTTGAAGATCATTCTTTAATCACTCTTTACGCCGGAATGTGTTAATGTGAGTTACTCGTATAACCGCGGTGGCTGGCACGAGATTAACCAACTCTGTTAACTTTAACTGAGTCAAGCTTGCGCTTATAGATCAATGTTTATTACTGCTGAAATCCCTTGGGGGTGTGGCTTAGCAAGATGTCTTGGGCTACGTATATGTGTGCCTGATATCCGCTCCTAGTTATTTAATAGAATAATTAGGGCATTCTCACAGGAGAGCTGAAACTTGCATGTATAATTCTAGTTACAATTAACACTAAGGCTAGGACCAANCCTTATGTGCTTGCGGAAAAAAATTAATTTTCATCTTAGCATCTTCAGTGCCATGCTTTAAATTAAGCTACACTAGC